ACCGGCCATGACTTCATCAAGACCATAAATACGAGCAATGCCATCGCCCACTTGAAGTACAGTACCTGTATTTAAAATCTTTACTTCTCTATTATATTGTTCAATACGTTCACGGATAATATTACTAATTTCATCGGCTCGAACGGTTACCATAAATATTTCTTAATTATTTTTTCTTATTGTTTGAAAGAAAAAAATAATAATAATGCCTGCAGTAGAAAGACTAATCCGTTGTTTCTTTTATTGTTACAAACATACCAATATTAGTACTGATGGTGCGTAAATGTAACTCGTTGTTCAAACAACTATTCAGAGTTCCTAGAGCTCCTTGTAAGGCTTGTTGGAAAACTTGTTGTTGAACTTGGTTAATCGTTCTTTGCTGTTCAAAATGAATGGCGTCATTCTTATAATTTTCTAATTGTTCCAAAGTCTTTGAGGTTGAATTAATCAAATTACATTTTTCTCGTTCTATCTCAGAATATCCATTCACTCGAAATTGATCCGCTTCCATTTCTACTTTTCGTAAATGGGATCGGGCTTTTTCCAGCTGTTCGAGGGACCTCTCACGTAGTTCTTCTGAATTTTGAATAGTTTTCAAGATTCTTTGTTTTCGATTATCTAATAAATCGTTTAATGAAAGTAGACTCTATTTCCATTCAGTTCAAAACTTCCACAATCCCTTCCCGAACCAAACATGAATCTTTCAATTCATTTGGCTCTCACACCCAATTACTTATGAGAATTCCTATCTCTTTTTTTAATGTAATGAGCCTGTCTTCTCTATTTCTATTAAAATTGAAAAACGGATCACTAATCGAAAAAAATAATATTCGGAGGACTCTTCTGACCAACCAAATAATTGTCAGCAAAGTTGTTTTTTTTATTAAAATCCAAAGAATTACTTTTACTTTATGCATAGGTCATCAATTTAGCGTAAAATAAAAAAGTGGAAAGTTGAAATACACTGAGGTATTTTTCGAACCAAATACAAATAAAAGGCTCGAATCCGTTTTTTATCGACATGAGTGTTCTATATCGAAAAAGAAATTCCTACCCTTTGTTTTGAAACCATTTCCGTATTAAGCTATATAGTAGAAAGAGTACCGTGCTTATATCTGGACTTCAAACGGTTTAGCTTTAACCCTGTTAATGGTCGCACATTATTGGTTAATAGAGAATCAAAGTATATTTACCAATGACTCACGAAATGTTATGGTTCTAAAATATGATTTCTTAATTTATTCAGAAGTAATTCGCGAAATCATGCACCTTTTCTTTCCTAGTTATACCAAAAAATAAAGTGCAGTTGGTCGGATCCAGCCTATTCTTGAAATAAACAACTCACACACACTCCCTTTCCAAAAAAAATTAATACACCTAGTACTACACTTAGATTTATTGGATTTGTTGCAAAAATATCGGTATTAAACTCGAAACTTCCGGCGGGTGCCCAATAAGCTAAGGAAAGGAAAGAATCGGTTACATTTTTCATATGATCTCCTCTTGCGTATTCTTATAGATAAAACAAATTGTCTATATTTTTTATAGTAGCGTTTTTCCTATTATTTATTTTTATAAATACTCCTAAAATAGCGTTAAAAATAAAAAGGATTTAAAAAAAGTATTTTGTTTCAATTTAAAATAAGAATGAAACTTATTAGAATTAGATATTGAGTCTTATGTGAGTTTCGTAATATCTCGTTTATTGCAATACTTCTTAAAAAAGAGTTCCCTTGGAATCCCAGAATAAAGCTAATTGGTGTACCAATTCCTCCTCCCCCAATCAGTCCTTTACATGTACATGAGCGTAAGAAATGAAATTTGAATAAAATTTTAAACAAGCAACAGCAAACCCAAAGAAATAAAAAACTAAAACTATATTGTAAGATTAAACAAAGGGATTCGCAAATAAAAGTGCTAATGCCACAACAAGTCCATAAATTGTTAAAGCTTCCATAAAAGCGAGACTAAGCAATAAAGTACCTCGTATTTTTCCCTCTGCTTCGGGTTGTCTCGCGATCCCTTCTACAGCCTGTCCCGCAGCAGTACCTTGACCAACTCCAGGTCCAATAGAAGCAAGTCCAACGGCCAATCCAGCAGCAATAACGGAAGCGGCAGAAATCAGTGGATTCATGAGAAATTCCTCTCACCAAAAAAATAAAAAAAATAGTTAATGATACAATCAAACAATGAATTTTGACTTAGTCATCCGATGGATCAAATTTATCCAGTCAAAATAACTAAGAAACCATAAGTTAAATACTAATATTTGTGGATTATTAAAAATACCTATATATCCGTTTTTTTAGTTCTTATCAAATTTGTCCAAACTTTGTTTTTATATTTCTTTATTTTTTCCGAATCGTTCTTTGAATTCTTTGTTCTTTTTCGTGATTTAAACTCATCCAATTCAATATTAAATTAAAAATGAAAATTGCAGACGACGATGAAAAAGAAGGACTTTCATTCAAATACCTATTTAACACCTATGTAGTAGGGCAAATTAGATATATCTTTAGTTCATATCCGCTTAGTTAATAGCTAGTATCACATATACATGTCCTTCCCCCATAACGTAAACAAACTATTCAATTAGGAAAAAGATCTTTTAGATCTCTTTTATTTATTCTACAATTACTTAATTTTAATATCGTAATATCTGTTTTACTATTACTTATTCTAGATTGTATATACCTTAACCTCATTTCTATATTTATGTTCTCTAAGTCTAAGTTTACCTTAATTTGCTAAGCGTCTACATTGCGTCAGGTTAAGCTAAAAAAAGGACTCTGTCAAAAATTAGTGGTGGCCTTCCATGGATTCTCCTATATAAGCCGCAGCTAAAGTTGCAAAAATAAGAGCTTGAATACCACTGGTAAATAATCCAAGAAACATGACAGGTATAGGAACCACTAATGGTACTAAAGAAACAAGAACAACAACTACTAATTCATCGGCTAATATATTTCCGAAAAGTCGAAAACTAAGGGATAAGGGTTTTGTGAAATCTTCTAAGATGTTAATGGGTAAAAGAATTGGAGTGGGTTGAATGTATTTACCGAAATAATCTAATCCCTTTTTGCTAAGACCCGCATAGAAATATGCCACTGATGTCAGTAAAGCTAAAGCAACGGTAGTATTGATATCATTTGTGGGTGCCGCTAACTCACCATGAGGTAATTGTATGATTTTCCAAGGTAAAAGAGCACCTGACCAATTCGAAACAAAAATAAATAGAAACAGAGTTCCAATAAATGGAACCCATGGCCCATATTCTTCTCCAATCTGGGTTTTACTCACGTCTCGAATGAATTCAAGGACATATTCAAAAAAATTTTGACTATCAGTAGGAATGGTTTGTGGATTCTGAACAGCTATAACGGCTGCAGCTAGTAAGATAGTAATTACAACCCAAGAAGTAATAAGTACTTGGGCATGGACTTGGAAACCTCCTATTTGCCAATAGAAATGTTGGCCTACTTCCACGCCGGATACAGCATATAACCTCTTTAGTGTGTTGATGGAACATAATAAAACATTCATAGTATCCTCTGAAAGAAATATAACTTTAAAAAGGGATTATTTTTTTTTCAACCATCTCTTTTTCGACTTATTCATCTGCTTTGTATATTTTGAATATCAACAAATTATACAATAAACTCAATTATTTTGATTTCTTTTGTGCGATTCAGGAATCGTAACCAATATATTTTAATAAATATATGGAGTTTAAAAAATAATTTAAACAAAATAGAATTTTATTATCACGAATTCCGTATATAGCTAGAACGACCTTCGCAAATAGAAAATACTAATTTGTTAAGAATTAATCGGATTGAAGCTATGGCGTCATCATTCGCCGGAATTGAAATATCGGCTAGATCCGGGTCGCAATTTGTATCGATTAAACAAATCGTTGGAATTCCCAAAGTAATGCATTCTCGAAGAGCGGTATATTCTTCTTGCTGATCAATAATTATTACAATATCGGGTAACCTTATCATATATTTAATGCCGCCCAGATATGTTTGCAAGTGAGATAGTTGGCGCTTCAACATGGCCGCATCTCTTTTTGGGAGACGGTAGAGTCTACCCGTCTTTTGTTCTGTTCTCAAGTCCCTGAACTTATGAAGTCTAGTTTCTGTAGTATACCAATTTGTTAACATACCACCAAGCCATTTTTTATTAACATAATGACAGCGAGCCTTTATTGCAGCCCGTGCTACTGAATCCGCTGCTTTATTTTTGGTCCCAACAATTAAAAATTGTTTTCCCCTACTTGCTGCATCAAAGACTAAATAACAAGCTTCCGATAAAAATCGAGCCGTTCTAGTAATATTTATAATATGAATACCTTTACGCTTTGCAGAGATATAAGGTGACATTTTAGGATTCCATTTCCTAGTACCATGACCAAAATGAATTCCCGCTTCCATCATTTCTTCCAAATGGATATTCCAGTATCGTCGTGTCATTTCTCCCCACACTTCTCTTTTTTTCTTTAAAGAGAAGAAGTACCCTAAAAATAAAAAGTTGTTCCCATGGAACCTTTTCTTCTAACGGGGATTGTCCGTTGATACATGATCCAAGCCATTCAGGTTTTTCTTTTTTCTATTCGATTCATTATTAGTATTACCTAATTAAATAACTGCAACACAAGCCGGATGAATCTGATTCTGCTCTTAGCAATCATTAAATCCTAAAAATAAAGATGTCTCATGTACATTTTTTGAAATGCAAAAAGAAAAAAATTCTCTGTGGTGGAACAAAAGATCTCTCATTTCCCGCTCAAATAAATTATTCCTTTTCGTTTCAAAAGGAATGGTTTTATGCTGCCTTGAACGGTGCACAAATCCTTTGAATCCAGTACCAACGGGTATCATCCCCCCTAGAACAACATTCTCTTTCAGACCTTTCAACCAATCGATACGACCACGTATAGCGGCTTTTGCTAAAACTCGAGCAGTTTCTTGAAAACTTGCTTCGGATATGAAACTTTGAGTATTGAGAGATGCTTTCGTTATTCCCAATAATATAGCTCGGTAACAAATCGCTTCTTCCAAAGCTCGCCCCATTTGTTCCGCGCGCAAAAATCCTATGAGTTCTCCGGGTAAAAAAACATTAGACATTCCTTCTTCAGAAACCAACACCTTTGATGTTATTTGACGTACAATAATTTCTATATGTCTATTATGGATCTGCACACCCTGGGATCGATAAACCTTTTGGATTTTATTAACCAAAGAGATACGACTTTGTGCTATAGTTAGTTCAGCGCCAATCAAGAATATCCAAGGAATTCCAAGACTTCTTGTTATACGCTCGTTCCAACCCTCAACTCTCTTTTCTAGGTTCATTGATATTGAATCAATCGAACGCACTTCTAACACTTGTTCTACTTTTGGAAGACCCTGGGTTATATCACCAGATCTCGACTTTTCATATATAAATGTAACTAATGTATCTCCTTCGAAAAGTATTTCCCCATAATGGCCATGAACAGTTGCTTCGGGAGTGGCCAAATAAGACTTCGCCGTTCTTATTACTAAAGAGTCAATTTGAACAATTATAACTTGACCCGATTTTAGGAGCGGGTCGTGTTTGTTTATACAGACATTTTCACAAAAAAACTGTCCAAGGGTACTTATTGTATATTTTTTTTCACAATAATTATGATGTATAAAGTACCAATTCAATTTGAATGGATTCAAAAGAACATTACTGCATGGATTGGAATTAAAAATTATCCCGATTTCATCCATTAAATAATATTTAAGTAAAAAATTTTTAAGTACTTGAAAAGTCTGTTTTAAATTGTCAAGTTGGAAATTTTTAGTTACCGAGATCTTATTATAAGTTTTTAAAAGGTAATCAAAATTCATAATTTGACAGGCTGTTCCTAAAGGTCCTAAAGAATTTCGAATTGGAATTCTAGCATAATTTTTAATTGATTCTTTTATCCCATTGTAATGTTTTACATCGTTGAATGGGTACATTTGAAAACAATTAGCTGATGACAAAATTATCAAAGATTTAGATTCCTTACTTCTATTCCAGAACGTATGAATAGTTCCTTGATTTTGTCTAAGTGATTCTTGAATCCTTTCCGTGGAATAAATAGAATAAAATGGATTGATCCGATTTGACCTATTATCCGAGATCAATTCGGGCCCTAATAGATTATTTCTTTTTCGTATATAAGATATATGTGGTTTAACTAAGTGGATTCTTAGAAAATCTCGAATCAGACCAGTTGTACTTACTTCAAGAAAGGAAGCGTGAGCTTCTTCTAACGAAGAACTTTTGCTGCCTTGGTCCCAGCTCAAGACTAAACAAGTTCGAACTAATTGAATACTGGTTCCGGAAATTCTCCAAATTGGTTTGCCATTTCCATAAAGAATATAATTTACAACTTTAAGTTTTAGATTCTCCTTTTCCTGCAATGAATCCAGGGGAAAAAGTGTTTCGAAATTTATACCGTCCGATATTTCATATAAGATTACGGGTCGAACCAAAACAAAATATTTTTTCTTCGTAGGTGTGATCCATTGGACATAGATCCAATTTTGCAATTTTTTTGATTCGTTAATTTTTTTTTTTACCCCTCCGGGCGGTACCAAGATGCCACTGTGTCGGAATATCGTATCCACCTCTACAGGAAAATGTATATCCCCAGAAAAAATTTTAAGTTCAATCTTTTTTATTTTTTTCTCCATGCGGACCAATCCGCCGACTTGGCTTCTTGTATTTAACGCGATTCGTGTATCTACTCCAATAATACTATTATTTCGTACCATTATGGAACAAGATTCGGGTATAATATGCACCTCTTCGGGAATGAAAAAAAATCGATCTACTTTAGTTTGGTATTTTGACTTAAGTTCTTTGACTTCTGCATACTCAATTAGATCCTCTTTTTTGAGGATTGAATGCACGCCTATAGCCCCATATTTAGTAATTCCCGAACTCTTTCTTCTATATTGAAGATCATCAAAATAAGAAAGAATACTATTTCTCCGAAAAATACCATTTATCGGTATTTCAATTGAAATACTAGAACGAGGCTGTTGTTCTTTTTCTCGTTCTTGAATCCATTGGAATGGAATGATGAGTCTATTTCTTCGCCTTTTTGATAATAAAAATAAATCATAATTTTTGTGGAGACTAAAAGGAAATCGAAGATTACAACGACCCCTATCTACGCTTAGATTAAATTCCGAATAATCGAGACTACTGCTTTTTTTTTTATCAGAAAGAACCGAAATACGGAATTTGGCTTTCCCTTGATCATTATTTACTGAAAAGCTAGAAATGGATTTCCCTTTGGCAGAAATAAAATGAACATTCATTTGATCTTGATCTTTATGGATTGAAAAAGGGACTACACTGGATCTGTACGAGCCTCCGGATACTATCCATAAATTACTTGTTTTTGGTAAGAGATGCACATTACTATATGTAAAAAGGGGCGCATGATAAACATCAGTACTCCAGTGCATTTCTCCCTCTGAGTTAGAATAAATATGTTTTCGAACCCTCTCTTTAAAATTAAAAGTGTATGTTGCTGCGCGAATCTCAGCAATCACTTGTTCTGATTCTACATATTGGTCATTTTGAACTAAAATAAAACTTTTTGGTGGAATAGTCACGTTATGTATAATATCCTCACTCTCAATAGTTACATACAAGTCTAGATAAGATAGAAAAGCGGGATGCCCGTGCCGTGTACGTATGGGATAAACCAAATCCTCAGGGAATTTTATTTTTCCATTAGAAGGGGCTCGTACGTGTTTTGCAGTACCCCCTGTGAATACTCCACCGGTATGAAACGTTCTTAATGTTAGTTGAGTACCGGGTTCCCCAATAGATTGACCCGCAATAATACCTACAGCTTCCCCCAATTCGACAAGGTCACCATGAGTAAGGCTCCGACCATAGCATAATCGGCAGATCCAAGACGTACTCTTACAAGTAAGGGGAGTTCGGATCGAGATGGGCTCTGTTTGAAAAGTTATGAATCGATTGACAAGTCCAATACCAATATCTTGATTTCGAATGGCAAGACATCGTGAGCCTATATATATATCGTCTGCTAATACACGGCCAATCAATGTTTGGATAAAAATTCTTTCCAACATGATTCCATTTCGAGGACTTACAGAAATTCCTTGGATGGTTCCACAGTCTCTTCTACGTACAACAATGTGTTGAACTACTTCAACAAGTCTACGTGTAAGATATCCAGCATCTGATGTTCGGACAGCTGTATCTACAACTCCTTTGCGGGCTCCGTAACAAGAAATGATATATTCTGTTAAAGACAGACCCTCGCGTAAATTGCTTTGAATAGGTAAATCAATCATTTGTCCTTGTGGATCCGACATTAATCCTCTCATACCTACTAATTGGTGCACTTGAGATGCATTTCCCCTCGCTCCCGAAAAGGACATCATATGGACTGGATTAAAAGGATCTGTCATCCGAAAATTAGGATTCATTTCTTGTCGCAAATATTCACTTGTAGCATACCATATCTCAATAGATTGTCGTAATTTTTCTACCGCGTGTACATTTCCATAATTATGATGCTTTTCCAAAATAAAACTTTGTTGTTCAGCATCTTGGACTAGCCACCCTTTAGAAGGTATTGTTAAAAGATCATCAATTGTTAATGAAATGGACGTCTCAGTGGCTTGCCGAAACCCCAGAGTCTTTACTTGATCCAGGATATGTGATGTATATGCCATTCCGAAGTGATCTATTAATCTACTAATAAGTCGTTTAATGGCAGTTCCATCTATCGCTTTATTGTGAAAGACCAGATCGGCCTGTTCTGCCATAAGTACCTCCATATTCTGATGAGTGGGGTTTGACAATAGGTTTGAGTCAATGACTTCCTTTTCTCGATTTTCATTCGTGTAGAAATTCAGGAAATAGGGTCCTAGTGTAACCCGAGGAACTGGACTCGAATTCACACTGATTTAATGGAACCTCTTAGCTTGGATACCGAGGAGGCCCGACAAAACCCTTGTATAGCTTCTTCAATTTCTCGATAAAGAGAAATATGACCAACAGTTGTTCGAACATATAAACAAAAAATTTCTTTTTTTATACTTCTTAGTATTAGTAAGTGTCCATAAATCTCATGATAGGTACCCAAAGATTCATATTGAACTTCGACGGGAACTTCTCTTGAAGTAATAACGCATTGATCTAGTCGCCACCGCAGCCACAAAGGACTCGCTAAATGGAGTAGTTTCCGCCGATAAGCCCCAATTGCATCATAAGAATTACAAAAAAAGTTTTTTGTATATTTTTTGTGATTAGGGTGGATTCCTTTATTTTTATATTGTCTTTTTCTCTGATTACAAGGATTATACCTATTTACACAAATACCTAGGCGATTCCCACTCGTTAATACATAGAGTCCAATAAGCATATCTTGAGTTGGTATGGAAATGGGATTCCCAATAGCCGGAGATAAAAGATTTGTATGAGAAAACATAAGTAAACGCGCCTCTGTTTGAGCCTCTAAAGATAACGGTACATGAACCGCCATTTGGTCTCCATCAAAGTCGGCGTTGAATCCCTTACAAACTAATGGATGTAACCAAATAGCATGTCCCTCTACTAAAATAGGTTGGAAGGCTTGTATGCCTAATCTATGCAAAGTGGGGGCCCTATTCAACAATACGGGGTGCCCTTGCATAACTTCCTGAAGTATTTCCCATACAATTGGCTCTTTTTCCCGAATTTTACTTTTAGCAACTCCTATGTTCGAAGCAAAATGTTGTCTAATTAAACCACGAATTACAAATGTCTGGAAAAGTTCTATTGCTATTTCGCGAGGCAATCCACATCGATGTAATGAAAGTGAAGGACCTACAACAATGACGGACCGCCCCGAATAATCCACTCGTTTGCCAAGTAGAGTTTCTCGAAATCTTCCTTCTTTGCCTTCAATTACATCTGAAAAAGACTTGTAAACCTTATTATGACC